AAAGCATAAGCCAGAAAACACAATATGTGCCCCGGCTACACCTTCGTAACTCCAAATCCCTGGATTCGTTACAGTCCCTCCTGTGATACTCCAACCTCCCCAGGAATTGGTTATTCCTAAACGAGTCATGAAGGGTATAACGAACATGCCCTGTCTCCACATTGGATCAAGAACAGGGTCAGAAGGATCAAAAACTGCTAATTCATACAGAGCCATTGAGCCCGCCCAACCAGCAACCAGAGCTGTATGCATTATATGAACGGAAAGCAACCGGCCGGGATCATTCAATACAACGGTATGAACACGATACCAAGGCAAACCCATGGAAAACACCCCTTTCTCAACGAAAAATAGACACTAACTAACTTTATTGCATTGGAAAAGACTATACTATGACTATCCTATAGACCTCCCTTGTTGAGTGGATTATTTCCGAACAAGAGTTAGGTTAATATTTATTCGATTCTGTTCGTAGGAAAAAAGAGAAGCAGATTTATTCTATACTCGATAAGTACCAATATGCAATGGGAGGTTGATACCATTTTCTATGAGTAAATGCGTCTATCCATATTTATCATTAGAAGGGACTATTTGTCCTTCTTTCCAAATTTTTCTATTGTATGGATAAAATAAATATAATAAAGCCAATATAATATTATAACGACAATAAAACCATATTGTTACGTTTCCCCATCAAAGTGAAATATAGTATTTAGTTCTTTTTTCTTTCAATTCATGCCTATTGGTGTTCCAAAAGTACCTTTCCGGAGTCCTGGAGAGGAAGATGCATCTTGGGTTGACGTATAGTGCGACTTGTCAGATATATTGGGTCATGTGGGATTTCCCCGTTCTCTCCCCCGATCGAGATATCCTCCCTTTCGCCCAAGAAAAAGAAATCGAATCATCAAAAAATTGGAGCGTGAAATCCATTGTTTGGGGGGATTCATAGTACTATTTTCAATTAGAATCATTTATGGTTGACTTTGGTTGGACTAAAAAAATGAAGTATCCAGGCTCCGTTTAGAAAAAACCCAAATATCTACGATTACTACGTGTATCATAAAAGATTCTCGGTTGTTATTTGTAAAGTCATAACAAAAAGAAATGGTGATGAGAAGATTTGTCCTATATGCACAAATCAAAAGAGGGCGGATCTTTACCCGGAGTAGAGCATAAACCTAACAAGATGAAAGAGACCCACTCAGGAACAAGAAAATCCCATCGCGATTTGGATTGAATCTCGATGAAACAATACATCAATGAGAAGTTTATTCAAAAAGTTTATTGACTTTTTTCTATTATAAGGAAGAAATAAAAGAAGTCCAAATTTTTTTTTATTGAAAAATCGAAGAAAAAAGCCCTTTCGTTCCAACTTGGAAAAACCTGTTTGCTAGAAAAAAGAATAGGAAAAAAAGAAGGAGCCCTGGAATCTATACATTGATTCTTTTTTTTTGAACCGTATGCATCAAAAGGTGCCTGTACGGTTCCTAAGGGATACAATTTTATCCTAATCAACCGACTTTATCGAGAAAGATTACTCTTTTTAGGCCAAGCTGTTGATAGCGAGATCTCGAATCAACTTATTGGTCTTATGGTATATCTCAGTATAGAGGATGATACCAAAGCTCTTTATTTGTTTATAAACTCTCCTGGCGGGTGGGTAATACCTGGAGTAGCTATTTATGATACTATGCAATTTGTGCGACCAGAGGTCCATACAATATGCATGGGATTAGCCGCGTCAATGGGATCTTTTATATTGGTTGGGGGAGAAATTACCAAACGTCTAGCATTCCCTCACGCTTGGCGCCAATGAGGTTTTTTTATTTGAGAGAAAAAAGAAAACTATGCCTTCGCCATATGAACATTAAGTAATAATAGCATGGCACGTCGAATTCGATATGAAAAAATTTTGTATTGTTTTTTTTTTTCAAAAGATTTGATTATGTATCGAGAGAGTAGTATGAGATAAAAGGTATTTCCGATTTTGTTTTATCTATCGGGAGCCCGGTTTAGCGTCACAAACTTTTTTGTTTTCACATCGGTTTCACACCGAAGGGCTATTAATTTATGTTATAAAAAAAGAGTGCGAAAAAAACAAGATTTTTCCTTTTTTGTTGGATCAAAAAGAAACTTTGGGATTGCTCAATCAAAGACAAAAAAATCCATTTGAAAATAGAAAGCAACGGAGCCATCATAGTATTTTTTAACTACTCCGAAAAGAAGGGTGGCAATTTGATCATTTATTTAACCATCTGGGGCTGATAGATTCTTTTTTTAGCTTTCTGGAATGGAAAGTAAGAGTCAATTTGATTGTAGAGCCGTATGCAATGCACAAAAAAGGATGCCCGTACGGTTGTTGAATTCTATCTTTTTTCCTATTAGTCTTTATCTTTCTTTTCTGTTCGTTTCATCACACCAGATAGAGAAACCTTCTACCATCAGGGTAATGATCCATCAACCTGCGAGTTCTTTTTATGAGGCGCAAACGGGAGAGTTTATCCTGGAAGCGGAAGAACTGTTGAAACTGCGCGAAACCATCACAAGGGTTTATGTACAAAGGACGGGCAAACCATTATGGGTTGTATCTGAAGACATGGAAAGAGACGTTTTTATGTCAGCAACAGAAGCCCAAGCTTACGGAATTGTTGATCTTGTAGCAGTTGAATGAAAAAAAAATAGATTTTGTGGAAATCTGCGAGTCGGGATTATATCTCCAAGATTCTATTAAATTTAATAGAAAAAATTCATAATAATCCGGTTAGGATCAATCTAAACCAGCCCATTATGTATATGATTCAACATGCCAACTATTAAACAACTTATTAGAAATACAAGACAGCCAATTCGAAATGTGACGAAATCCCCCGCTCTTCGGGGATGTCCTCAGCGTCGAGGAACATGTACTAGGGTGTATGTGCGACTCGTTTAGATCATGAGCTGGGACAAAAAAGCAAGAAAGCCGCTTTCCAGTATGAATGATCAGTACCGGTGAATAGGATAGAATGGAAGACGGAACTCCATTCACTATTTAAATGAAAAATAAGCAAATTGATCCCTTTATTGTGTATGAAGTTTATGGTTTTCATTGGTGCAAATCCAATCACCTGAATTTAAGACGAAAAGCAATTCCCCATTGGTAGCAAATGGTTATCCATTAAGCGGAGGAAATCTTATGAAAATAAAAAAAAAACATAAAAATGAAGTTCCCACTCAGTTAAGAACGGACTACGAGGGTCAGCTACCGAGCTAACTTTCATAATTAAATACCGTTACTGTATAGGTAGGTCTCATTGTGAAAGACCTATTACTGGATAATTCATGGGTAGAGCCAAAGAGTGTGGTGTGAACTATACAAGTTACCAATAACATTGATTAAATGAATTAAAGGCTCCGGTGTATAGAGAAGACCTCACCGTTTAAGAAATAACCATAGAAACGACGGAACCCACTATTTATTTATCCATTCAATTTATATTGATTTTTTTGACATCTAGTCAAAGAAAATTTCTGATTTATTTCGTATTTCGCAGTAAAATGCCTAAAAAAAAAGAAAAAATCGTGGTCGGGAAGGTTATAGTAGCCAAAGCCATTGGAATTTTTATTTTATACATTGGAAAAATCCGTTTGGTTATTAATAGACCAGGACGAAGGAAAAGAATAACTGAAAGAAAAGAAATCAATTAGTTATTTGTCAAAGTTTTATTTATTCAATGACCAGAATTAAACGCGGATATATAGCTCGGAGACGTAGAACAAAAATTCGTTTATTTGCATCAAGCTTTCGAGGGGCTCATTCAAGACTTACTCGGACTATTACTCAACAGAAAATAAGAGCTTTGGTTTCGGCTCATCGAGATAGGGAGAAGCAAAAGAGAAATTTTCGCCGTTTGTGGATCACCCGGATAAACGCAATAATTCGAGAAAGGGGAGTATCCTATAGTTATAGTAAATTCATACATGATCTCTACAAGAGACAGTTGCTTCTTAATCGTAAAATACTAGCCCAAATAGCTATATCAAATAGGAATTGTCTTTATATGATTTCCAACGAAATCAGAAAAGAAGTAGATCGGAAAGAATACACCGGAATAATCTAAATGGAGTTCCCCGGAGAATGAACTCCGGGAAGGTGGAGTCAAAATGACTATGAGAAAATGTACTAAAGTAGTCAAAATGAATGAACACGTTCAAAAAAAAAAAAAAAAAGATTTTTAGGGGATTCGTTCTTTTTCTTACGACACGATAATAAAATCTGGATTCTCGGATTTTTCGAACACAATACCAACTCGCGTTTGAGTTCGGATTGGAATTTTGATTCAAGTGAACAAAGAATAAGCCTATTTATTTCGGGTTCTAAGACCAGTCGTTCTAGAGGTCGACTCGGTTCTTTCAAATTGTTTCTCATTATTGAGAAAGGGTAACAAAGATAAAATACGAGCTTGTTTTATAGCAATAGTAATTAATCGTTGTTGTTTCAAGGTCAATCTATTCACTCGTCTAGATAAGATTTTTCCCTGTTCGCTAATAAATCGACTAATTAAACTCATGTTTCTATAATCAATTCGATCCCCCGATTGAATCGGGGGCAAACGCCTACGAAAAGATCGCTTGGATTTCAGAAAAGGTCGCTTGGATTTATCCATGGTTTGTTTGTTTAGTTTATTTCTTATCCCGATAATCCTATTTCTTAATTGTCATTTTTACCCAAAATAGGATTTTTTTTATTGAAATATGTTCTATATAATGTCATTTTTCCGCTTTCAAGGAAGGGATAAGACATATTTGGTTCGATCTATTTCTTTATTTCCCCGTGAATCATATGTTTGTAACAATAGGGACAGAATTTTCTTAATTCTAATCGATTAGGCGTATTGTGCCGGTTTTTTTGAGTAATATATCTGGAAATGCCCGTTGATACCTTCTTAACACCGTTTCGGATACAACTGTTACATTCCAAAATCACTGTGACTCGTGCGTCTTTCCTCTTGGCCATGAAC